GGATAGGTGAAGAAAAGAGCGAAAGTTGCGCTCCTTCGATCTATCCTCGGCTACGGATCGCTTTCCATTAGCGATTCAGGGTGTAATGATTGAAAGCTGCTTATTTAACAAACTAACTTCGTTTGCGTGGGTGGCGTGTGGGCTGGGGACAAACTGCTTTAGTTGCCCTGGTTCTGCTCGTTCATCCCCTTCGTTTTCTCGGCTTGTACGTTTTGCAACTGGACAATCCTTGGGTTTTCTGTCTTCTTGGCCTCTCTTCGCACTATGCCATCATTTTGTTGTATGGTATTGTGTGGATAAAGTATACCCTTATAGGGTATTCCGTAAGTATGCTCTCCTCGGTGACGATATCGTCATTGCGGATCCACGTGTGGCTGATGTCTATCAAAGTGTGATTAACGCACTTGGTGTCAAGATTTCTTTACCGAAGTCTTTGATATCGGACATTGGTGGCTGCGAATTCGCTAAGCGAATTCGTATATGCGACCGTGATTTGATTTGTCGCCCGTTAGTGTGAAAATGCTTCGTGCGGCACGTCATGCTGTTGCATGGATGTCAGTGTGTAAGTCAGTAGGAGTCAGCTCTCTGTAAGTCTCTCTTAGACTTCGGGGGGCGGGCTATAGAAGGTATTCTTCTCGCCCGGAGAACTTTTCTCCTTACTACTCAAGACATTGGTTTCGCCATGTCCTGGTAGCCTTCTCTCCTAGTGGTATAAGACCCATACTGTTTGAATTTTAGCTAGGATATCCGTAAGGTTTCTTAGCCTCCCCTTATCAAATGGGTATGATTCGCGGTATGTTATTGGAATCGTGTCGTCCGATTGGGATTTTGCTACCCGTCTGTGTAGCGATCTTCAGTCTAAGTTAGATGAAGACACGCTTCTCTTACTTGAGCAGTCTATGGTTCGCCATTGGCTTGAAGCCATGCTTGAGTATGAAATGTGGTTCGTAAGAGCTTGTACGGATTACTCGATTACTGCGTCTGACTTGCTAGACCCTCCGTCCTGATCGGAAAGACCCACTGCATAAGTTCTTCAAGTACGGTTGGATGTTTAGGTCTTATGACCTTATAAGACAACGTGAGGCTCCACTACCCCTTCTGGAGTTTGTAGTACGTTCTAGTGTAGACGTGGTTCAGTGTACTCTTGGATGAGACCGTGTGAGTGGTTTCATACGGTAAGTTCAAAGGTGGCCACAAGTGAGAGATCACTTGGGTCAGTCATATAAGACTCTTTGTTCAGCACGTGGTGAAATATTGGGGGATTCCAGAAACTATCGTGAGCGATAGGGATCCTCGCTTCATGGGGCGGTTTTGGACGGAAGTCTTCAAGCTCTTGGGGTCAGAGTTGCACTTCTCTACGAGCTTCCATCCACAGACAGACGGCCAGACCGAGCGCGTCAATGCCTTGCTGGAGGAGTACTTGAGGCACTTCGTCAGTGCCAACCAGAAGGATTGGGTCCGACTTCTGGATGTGGCACAGTTTTGCTATAACTTGCAAAGAAGTGAGGCGTCGGGGCATAGTCCGTTCGAGCTAGCAACGGGGCAACACCCTTTGTCACCTCACACCATAGCAAGGGGCTACACGGGGAGCAGTCCGACGGCGTATCGGTTTGCTAGAGATTGGCAGGAGCGAACCGACATCGCAGGGGCATTCTTGGTCCCTAGCCCACCCACCGCCAAAAGAATGAAGAAATGGGCCGATGAGAAGAGGCGACCTTTGAAGTTCAAGGAAGGGGACAAAGTCATGGTGAAGGTACTACCCCATCAGTTCCAAGTGTTTCGCAAAGTGCACAAGGGGCTAGTACGACGATATGAGAGTCCTTTTCCGGTAGTAAAGAAGGAAAGCTACACTGGGATTTGATTAAATGTCGAGGAATGTAGTTGCTCGAGTTTTCGAACTCCTAAAAAGGTATTTGGATCTGGAAAGGTATGAAGCAGCCTCTGAAAGCGAATCAGTACCCGCTGTCTTAGCAACCCCAACAAGGAACTCAGTAGGAAACTCCTTAGTTACCCCTGGTAGAGGAATCAAGGTCTTTCCGTGATAAAAGGACACGGGAATTAAGTAGCTTGAGTTTGGGAAAGGAACGAAGAAGTAGCTCTTAGCTGTCCCCAGACGTAAAACTCTTTTCCAACCCTTTCTCTTGCCAAAACATCCCTTATCTTTTCGGCTAGAGCACCTGATCGCAAATCACTAGCCGGGGAACTAAGTAGCTCTACAATCTGTCAAGTCAAGGAAGGTAGTAGATCACAAGTTTGGAGCTGAAATTCGATGTCTTGAACTGCTTTTGGATCTGAGAAAGGAGCGAAGTAGTTCGACCAAACTAAAAGGAAAAGAACGATGTTGCTCGGGTGAGGAAGTCTATGGTCTCGGTTGCTGCTTTTCCCATAGAGTACTAAACTTATCTTCAAGCTTTACCTTATTCTGATCATCGTTCAGAGGGTCCTAAAAGACTAGATCACTAAGGGAATAGGCTTCGCTCCTCTCACTATACTCAGCTCGTAAAACTCGCTCCTTTCCTTTTTCAGTCCCGTAAGGATATCTTTTTATTCTATTTTGCGGAAACGACAGAAAGTCTCTGTTTATTTCGACAGCAGCTCCAAGGTCTCGCTAATTGCCGCGGGAAAGTCCTTAACTACACCCAGGCTCTCTTGGAACGAAGCAGCGAGTAACTCTTCTCCTAGATTAGATACCCCTTGATCTCTAAGAACTCGTCAAGTCCGAGAAGATCTATTATTAGTAGGTTCGCAGCAGCAACCCAGGTTTGCGAATCAGTAGCAGGCCGGTTGATCGGCATCTCTTTGTTGCAGGTATTTCTCGGCGAAGCGCTCCAATATTCGCAATTAGCGAAGGAAGCAATTGATCTTTTCACTTGTGAGAGAAATATCGTATCTAAAGATGTTCCCGGTCCCGAATCAATAGCAGTAGGAAAGTCTTAGCTACGGGTTCGTAGTTGGCCGGTTGATCTCTTTGCAGCTGGAACGAAGCAGGACTAGAAAAAGTGTCATTGTTGTGGTAGCGGAATGCGATGCGTCAAGTCAAGGTAAAGTCCGAGGCTTCGCCGATTGAGAAGGACGTTCATTCACGAAGACACTTTTTTCTGCGGATAGCTCCATTTCTGCTTTCAAACAGCTTTTTCTTCTTTTAGCTTGAGAATCCGTAACTATGCCCCCCATCTCTTGCAAGAGGAGACTTTCCCTACCCACGAGACTACCTACCCGATAGATACCTCCTATCTACGCTCCACAAAAAGTATGAAACGGAAGCGACGTCTTGAGCTGAAACGATAGGGGTAGGAAGCCCGGAAAGGGCGGTAGTCATTACAAGCAGCTACGCGAGTACGGCCGCTGACCGAGGATGATCCGGTTTCCTTCAGTTCTCGTCGTTCTTCCTCAATCGCGTGCTTAGGTAGATTTTTTCTGTCTGCTTGCAAGGCTTTGCCCAATCTCTTAAGAAGAAAGCAGGAGAACCGCCGAGAGAACTTTACCAATTCAATTCATTACTCCTACTACTAATATAGAAGAAGATCTATTAACGCGCATGGCTACCTATATAACAGGGGGCCTCTGACCTCTGTCTCACAACCGAAAATAGAACCTGTAGCTTCATGCCCAGACCTGAACTGAACTACTACTGGCTTAGCTGCCTAGCTACTAATAACTTGGAACCCGACAAGAACTGATTGGACCACTGGCCAGACAGAACGAGGAGATAAGGAATACAATACATCAAGACCGAAAACAAGATTACCGGGATAGGGTGATAGATATAAGGTAACAGCCTACTTTCTTGGAATGCTTGCTGCTATGTGGCTTTAGGCAAGCCCATCAAAAGAAGCCTGTTTAAAGTAAAGTCCTTAGATACGTAATGGGGTGTCATAATAAGGAGGAACTAGGTATGGGGTCTACTAGTCATAGGTTGATATGCTGTTAGTATGGAAGCCACTATGAGTATATATCCAGGTATGCTTCTAGATAAGGAACTGAACCTCACGCCATAAACGGAATCCCTATCAGGCATAATCTACTGGGTCGGAAAGCCATCACTTGTCTCTGAAGGTATGCTACTACCACTTCTACCGCTTCTGGATCAACAACTGACTCAACCGTATCTACGTACCAGTCCTTTCTTTATTTTAAATTTAAAAAAGGTTATGCCGGTACTGATGCTACCACTGGTGCTTTGCCTCCCCTACTGAAGCCACTACTCGTGCGAGTTAATCCATAATGAAAGCACGAGTGCTAAAGAATTTGCCGCTAGCTCTATAAATGATGCTATAGGTTACAGATCTAGTACGATATGCCGCTACCCCTATAACGTAAGGGCTTTGAAGCCCCTTTTCTCCTGTCTAAGCTCAGGTGCACTTAAAGGACTGTTGCTTCCTCTTATGCTTCCGCTGACGACGGCGGATCTTGACTCAACTACACGGGGGCCTTGGCTTTCTCTTTCACAGGTCCGGTCAAGGAACCTCCTTCCGTTAGTTAAGGAGTGCTCCTTTATTCGTTATCTTTGATTCCGAGTGTGTAAGAAGCTCTTTCCTAGGACATCGCTGCAATCATTTCATAGATGTATCTATTTCTTTGAGTGTAGTATGTCTGGCAGGAGCCCTGAATGTCTCTCTTGTAGCTGGTGTATTCCGTTGTACTGGTAGTCTTTCTTTCTGCTCTATGACCTATTAGGAGGATGCTTTAAGCAATCTCTTCTCAAAGGGATTAGGTAAAATAGGCGGAGACATTCGGTCAGTACTTAGCTCTTTCATCTTTCCTTTTATAGTCGAGCTTCGAAAGCTGTCATGTAAGAAACCAAAGAGGATTGCTACCGAGAAAGCTCCTAGCTAGAGAGCTCCTAGCGGTCAGAATTCAATCTTTGGAAAGTCGTTGCCTCTTAGTAGCTAAGGTGAAGCCTGGGACTTTGAAAGCACTTTCTTCATCTGCTCCATCTATTTACTTAGCTGACAATCGTATAGTATAGAGTGTGATACCGGAAGCAGACTCCCATCTATAGTAAAAGAGAAGAAAGTCAGGCGGACACTGGCAGCTGCAAGTCAGTCGGTTGGCTTCCGGTACTAGAGCAGTCGCTCTTTCTTTCGCCAGCGAGCGGAGAAGACCATAGGCCATAAACGAACTGGAGAGGCTGAAAGATGGCGGGGGGATTGGTGGTTGGTCGAGGCGCCTGGGTAAGCGACACAATCTTACCTAGTGAAGGGGAAGTACGGAGGGACAGGGGCTATGAAAGCATTCTTGGGGAACTAAGTGACTCTTTGCCCTATGGTAGTAGGTACTCTTCACGGGGTGTAGTCTGCGGGCGTAAGCGGTAACTAGACCTCACAGGAACGAGTTACATACTTGGTTAGAGAGGTTGAGCGGAGCTGAAGACGCTAACAGGGCATAAGACTTTCTGCAATAGGCTTAGAGGGTGGACGGAGTGAGGGCAAGGTAGGACTGCCCTTTTTCGGTGGGAAAAAAGACAAGATAGGATCTTGAAATTGAAATGAAACTCTTTTCCTTATATAAGTCAATGCTAAATCTATCTTACCTACGCTACGTCAGAAAGAGACCTTTGGAACTACGCTCAATCACTCAGTCGAAGCAGTAGCTAGTAGGGAGGGTGCCTTTGGAACGTAGCAGAGAAAGGGCTTGGATAACTCTTTAGATAGTCCGAGAGGCGGGGTTGGAGATAGGGTTTCTCACTTTGATTACTTACTGGGCAAACTGACTTCTGGGGCTAGGCAGAGATAGGATCGATCAGTACACTAAGAGCTCGTGTCGAAATCGTCCGAGGATGGACGTAGTTAGTGAGGGCTTGGAACTAGCTCCATTTGACAGCAGGAGAGATGCCACAAGACAAGCTTCTGTACCAATGGTCTTCTCTGCTCTCCGAGGCATTTCCTTAGTGCTTCAGTTGGTCTTTCTGTCTTTTTGCTCTTCGTATGGTGTGTGATCCAAAAGTTCCCGAGTAAGTTTTTCTCTGTCTCCTTCGTACCGTCCCTTTTACTTTTCAGTTGAAAATCCTTCGGACCCATCTCCTTATTAGTTCTTTTTCGAGCTTCTTAGTTCCGCTCGTTCCTGTTCTGTTAAGGAAAGCATCGCGTAGTCCCAAAACTCTTCGAGTAAGCAAAGCTCCTCTTTAGTTGGTCGAGTCGAGTGGCTTAAGGTCTCTGAACTCCGTCCACCCTCTACCTTATTTTCTGTCGGAAATCCTTTCTAATAAGAGAGGGAACGGGGGCGCCTAGTTTTGAATGCTACTGGGGCTGGGGATGTAGGACCCCAATTGGAGAGGAAAGTAAGGATGCGAACAAAGACAAATTCTTTTATTCACTTTTTGTCGTGACCAAAGCATTTCGTTTTCTCTGCGAAGAATAGAAAAGCCTAATCAAGGTGTCAAGTAGCCAAGCAGGGGATGAGTGCCGGTTAACTGATTTAGGAGCCAAAGTCAGCAGCCTGTTCTTCTTCTCCTCGTTTTCATTGGGTCACAAAGGTAAGCCATAAAAAAAGGGGCTAAGCGGGTATTCACTCCTCCCTTGCCGCTACTACCAGCTCGAGGCCTATTGTCCACGAAGGCTGATCTCTTAACTGGCTTTGGAAAGGCATACAAAGACGTGAAAGACAAAAGCGATAGAAATTGCATAGGAGATGAAAAGCTAAAAACTCCACTAAAGACTATCTTGGTCCCTTTCGTCCAGCGGTAAGGACACCGGCTTTTCATGTCGAAGACACGGGTTCGATTCCCGTAAGGGATAGGTCACTATGGACGAGTTCGGATTTGCTAAGAGAATCCCCTGTACTAGTCCCCCAATATTCATATTGCTGCTTTTTACGTTTACAAAGACGAGGCAAGAGATGAGAGGATGAAGATAGCTGCTTTCATAGACGCAGGGGAAAAGGTGCTTCCTCCATATAGGACCGGGAATTCCGAAACGAAAGAGAAAGTGGCACATCTATCTTAGCCAACCAAGGAAGACATCTCGCATATCGCACATGAAAGGGAAGCGCATCTCGTCGGCAACTCTCAAAGGTAACTCTGGCTCTAGAAGCCAACCCATTTGAATGCTTTGCTTGTGGATTGGAAATGCGGTAAGGTCCAGCCCCTGACTCTTAGATAGATATCCGCATAGCTTCGTAATGAAACTTCTCGCAATCAGAATCTGACTTGGAACTATGATTTCTAAAAGAAAGAACTCTAATAATGCTAGTTATTACTTACTGTTCATATGAATATACCACACCAATTCGTTATGATGAGATTCCATTGATACAGAGCCAATAGACTTAGGGAAGCCCAAGGTTCTGAAAGAAAGACGACCCGTGTGACAAGCAAGCAACCTTACTAATAAAGGGGCGCTTTATTTGGTTATGCCTTTTGAACTCACCAATGCCCCCGCCACGTTCTGAACCCTACACAATGAGCTATTCCACCCGTACTTAGACGCCTGGTGGTATTGATCGTGGGCTATAGCTATCCGTTAAACTACCACGTTAGCCACCTCCCTCCCTTACTGACTAAGGTGCTGTCAACCAAAGGCGCAAGAAGTTATCACATGAATAGACGTTTGAATATTCGCTCAGTACTTGAACCTTCGATCACTCGGATTCGTCGTTCACCTTCTCAAACCGACGAAGCCTACTCGAACTTCGTATTCCCTGCCACCATACCTGAATGAAGGAAACTAATAGCTAGAAAAACAGGCTATTCCATCTAAGGCATAACATGAACCGAGGAATCCAATCAAATAGGAATGAATAGGCATGTGGGAACAGCATTGCTTGCATTGATTCAATTGATTTGAAGCGGCGGTTATACAGACATAGTTTTCACTAGGGGTTTTTACCGAGTTGGTCACAAGTCCGTCAGAAGCAACCTCAGCAGAAAGACACTCTTCCAGAGTCTCGTCCATCGTCTGCTTAGGCGACTATTTAATAGCCTTTAGATCTTAACAAACTTGGAACTAAAAGTACAGACGATAGGGATAGAGAAGGATAGACTTGTCCCAGTTCCTACCCTAAAAATAGTATAGAAGAGAAGCCTATATCTGCCGACCCTACTTCACTTCCTTATAGTGCCTTGCCTACTTTTGAATAATGCTTCATTCCACAAATAAAAAAGCTTTTTAGAACATTTGTATTGACCTCTCGTAATGGGGACGACCTATGAGATGGTTTGAACCGGTTCTCACTTGTGATGTTAAGCCTTCAAAAATTCAAATATAGAAAGTGTGCCGTGCGTGATTCATAAGATTCTCCCTTTAGAAAGAGACTTAATCGGTTCGAATCCGAAAAAGGGCTTTTATTTTTTGACTTTGTGACTCATTCCTTCGGTCGCGGACGTCGATCAAGGCCGCTCTGTCATTGTCTGATTTCTGGTTGTCTGATCACACTCGAAATTATGTTACGATTTGCTTCCAATAGTTCAGTCTATCCAAAAAAATTAATGACTCAAATGCCTCGTCTCATGAACTTATTTTCTGTGATCTTTGGTTCCGTGTCTCTGATTCTTGTCTTTTTCGACAATAAGACTATTTTACGGTTCTTATGTCGGATACCCGGGTTTAGGAAGATTCCGACAAGAGTTCAAAGCGTTGTATTTTGTATTGGGAGAGCGCTCTTTTCTCTTCTTCTGACGAGCGTAGCCGTCAAACTGGGATATGTCTTTATGGAGGACCTATCCCGGGCGGTTGCTCAATTCTATCCGGGGGGAATAGCTGGAGGTCCTGGTACACCTACACCTCCCGGCCCGTCTGATAATTTTGGCCTTTTTTCGTATCCGCTCGAAGGCGAAAGCTCCCACCAGGGTGAGCGGAGGGGCTCGCCTTCGTTGTCGGCGGAGGTTCCATTACTTTCTGACACCCAGCGCCGCATAGAGTTAGAGAGTGAGTTAGAACACTTAATTGAGCATAATATTTATAAAAAACCTCTTTCGGATACTGAGCGCGAGAACTTAGTAACTTTACAATTAAAGTGCGATCGCGAACTCGAGGATGCTCTCCGTTCCGATGGATTTTCGGACGATAGGATTTTTAATTCTCGCAATGACTGGCGACGTATCGCCTTTACCACGGACTCTAAACCCCAACCTATAAGCTTCACAGCAATAAAGAAACAGATGTTGAAACATAATAATATAAAAAAGACTATATATTATAGGCGAATTAAGAACGCATTAACAAATTACACTCTCCGTATATGAAAAAAGGAAATTTTCCTGCATCTCTAACTCTAAGTCAAAGGGTAACTTCAACTCCAGGTAAGGCGGAAGCACTTTTAGGACGACTCGCTTTTGACCATGAATTAAGAGATGGATTGTCTTTTCCGCGGTAAAGATGTAGAACCCTTAAAAATGCGTTGTTTTGCATGTAGGGGGAGAAGGAAAAAGTCACGAATGAACACGGGTTTACTAGCGGAAACCCCTTCGCGTTGTTTTGCATATAGGTGTGGAAGGATTTATTCGGTTCTGAGGACTGGTTTATTAGCGAAATCGCCTTTGCTAGGGTTTCCCGGTAGGGGGGGAAGGATTTATGATTGAAGTCAGATTGGGAGAATGGACGAGGAGTATAAAAAGTTAACCCTTGGAGTCTTGCGCGTGGTTGGACAAATTCCATCGTCGTAAGGCGTAAGGGTGAGGCCTTGGTCAATCAATGTCAGTAAGTCGATTTTCCAAGGGAGGGGGAGTGGGAGGTGGGCCCCCCTCACATCCTTCATAAAGTCTTATTGCACCGATGCAACAACGAAGGTTCTATTACTCAATAGATGGCATGAGCTTGTTCAACAATGTGCGCCCCTTCTTACAACAAGTCGACCCTGTAAAGCTTTTTTCAGTCCTACTTGACAAACTAGTATAAGTCGCACGTAGTTAGTATAAGTATGAGTATAAGTTGGCAGTAGTTGGTAGTAGTATAAGCTACTATAAGTTTCCCACTAGTAACTAGGAGTCGCTTGTAAGCCCCGCATTAAATCCTTGGTTGAGCACTATAGTTACCTCACCTAAATAGGAGTCCATGATCTATGTTGTCGAAACACTTTACAACATCTGCCTTAATCAGTCTATCGACCAGTCCCCATCTCCGGACTTCGAAAAGAAGGTAATACCCCCTCTTCCTTTCCGTGGAATTGAGTCAAAAAAAGGATCCTAAAAACAAGATTTCATTTCTGGTAAAGGCTTTCGCTCCTCGATCACACCGGTTTGTCAACATGAAGCCCCGGTCAACAAGCACGGATCGAAGCGAGGTTTTAGATGGATCTCGACAGGATCGACTGGTGGAATCGAGTCATAAGCAAATAGCATCTTCCAATACCCGGGAGTACTACGATTGCTACGGAGAATGAATGGGACTTGAGCGGAAAAAAGACTTCCGCTAAGATTCGATCTACTTAACCCCCACTTCTTGTTAGATGAGCAATACCTCTTTTCTAGTGCATGTTGTTACTAAAAAGGGCATCTCCCGAAGGAAACAGCCGGTCCGTCAATAGAATTCTTTTCTCGTATTGAATTCTTTTCCTATCGAAAACCCAGCCATTCACTTTACTCTCTCTTTTCCTATCCCTCTCCATTAAGTCGAGCTTTCTAATTTGCCTGGGCATAGAAAGCCCTCACGTTCTCTATCGCTAGAGCTCCTTTCCTCTCTGTGATTCAAGGCTCGTACAAAGCGGGTGACGGATCCAATTGATTGTGTAAAGCCCCGCGGGAGGAGAATATACAGAAGTTCGCTACATTCCCCCAACAACACGAAAGTCTAATGGTAGTTATTGTGGTTCAGGAAGCTCCCCTTCTCGCCGTACCAACTGTTGTCATACCAGCCTTCTTTTTCTCGCCAGATGAATCAAGGGCTGCTTTTGGCGCACTAGGAATACAGATCAGACCACAGGGGGAACCACACCCGCTCTTATAAGCTGTTGCCGCTGACTGGCACTCAAACCCATCGGCCGACGGAGCAGCACTTGCCCTATCTTTCAGATCTGGTCAAAAGGTTACTACGGCTCATGCTGACGAACCGCTCATCGACCGGTGGAAAACTGCCTTATCTGCTCTTTCCCCCACTGCACTAACAGCTGGAATTGCTCTCTTTGCCTAACCAGACACGCGCTTCGGCAAATACATCCGCAGAATATAGGTTTGTCCTCGCCAATGGACCAACAACCTTAGCAGTTCTCTCAACTCCCGGTCGAGTAACACCGCTTCCGGATGACTTCGTCTCTTCTACCTTAGGCTGCCTCCCGCGGTACTTATGTGCTCTCACTAACTTCAGACCGTGCGCTCAATCCAAATCAACTTCACGGCGGAACAGCACTTCCGGGCTTTCGACTTGCTCTTTCTTCCCGCCTGCTCACACAGGATTGGTGCCTCTCACACCTAAGGCTTACTTGAAAGCTCACTCTATAGTGGCAGGAGGACTTTAACCAGCGATTCTAGCCCCCGTCTCTTTCTTGGCTCTTGCTACTGACTGGGATACTGGTTATTTGGTTATTCACATTCGCTATCATATTATTTGTCACACAAGCATGGTACCTTACGTTCAATCAGATATGATGATTCGAAAGCTTCAACCTCTACTGACTGGGATAGCTTCCTTTTTCCAGCGCATTCTGAATTCAGAGATCGAATGATACCATACGCTCAATCGGCCGGGATCTGGAAAAATAAACTTCCTGCCACAGAGGGGTAGTTATGGAACATGATCATTAGAAACGGTATTTCATATGTCCCCCATTGAATGTAAATCGTATCTATTGCTCTAACCGTCAATGGTGATCAGCGCGTGTCATTATGAGGCTTGTGATCGATCCGTCACTTGATGCCTCTTGCGGAACATGTCACTGCACGAGCGCGAGGAATGACGAGAGGCAACCTGTTGTTTCTTGTTCGATGCCGACGAGAAGGGTTTACTGTGCAAATTCACCGACCGAAATTCCAATAAAAAAAGCAACTAAGCGCAAATCGATTTACTTGTGAAAGGGGAAGGAGTCACTTTCTATTCTTTAGGTGCTCTAAAACCGATCCAGTTGTGCTACTTTTCTATGTGCTGCTAGCTTCGCTCTTCGAATGACCTCACTGAAAGATAGAGACAGATGGGAGAGGGATGGAATAGCTCGACGGAGAGGTACGTTAATCACTCTATAGGTGTCATAGCACACAAGGTTGCGAAGCGGTTTTCTGCATCTGAATTGGTCTTACAACCGAAGTTAACAATGGTAGTTTACTTACTCGACACCCGTGGTGTTTATAACCTCTCTGACTAACTCAACAAATATGAATACCGATTGAATGCCAATCTCACAGAGGAAAGGAAACTCTCAGGCCTTGGATAAGATCGAATGTTAATTGTCCAAGGTTGAATGATTCTTATAAATGGTATTTGGATCATTTTCACGAAGCGGGGAGATCGGATGAGAGATTAATTCACTTTGCTGTGGAAGCTAGTGATCCATTTTAGTTTCCAGCTAAGTATATCTTATATGATAGAGTAACTAAGAGAGAAAGAATTCGTGGTTTGAATAAAGTTCCAGTGACTCTAGATGCATCCGCGAGTGCTTATCAAATCATGAGTTCTCTTTTGCTTAATACTTAACTGGCTATGCAAACTAATCTTATTCCGTCTCCGGTAGAAGCTGGCACTTGGATGAAAATCCAAGATTTGTATATGTGTTTGAAAGACGAACTTCTAGAGTTCTTGTATTCACAATTTTCTACTAAACTAATAAGTATGGTATCATACAATCTCGGTTAACAAGAAAGCTCATAAAACGACTCTTTATACCTTTGATATATGGTAAGACAATTATGACAATGGGTAGTGATATTCGTGAAGATTATGGTTCATTGCTAAGAAAAAGAAGGGTAAGAAGCCGAGGGATAATAACACTAGCTGAGAGAGCCCCTAGATGAATTAGTTGCAGCAAGAGATCCCGCAGCTCTTTCTTCGGGAAGAGCTTTCATAGAAAGGTAATATTAAGGTAGATTGCGGATAATAATATCAGCCCAAGTATGGATTATATGATCTTGACTACAGATAGATTGAAAAAAATCAATTTTTAGTGGAAAGCCACTTGACGACGAGGGTTTCGTCAATTTAATGAATACGTAGTTTATGGCTTCCGGGGTTTCACATGTCAAGAAAATAGTGCGGGGGAGAAGCAGGAGGCAGCTTTTAATGCTTTGAAGGAATATCTATCATCGGTACCACTGTTATCCAAACCGCAGGGGAAGTACTTTATTTGTACTTGGCTGTATCACATACCGCCGTGAGTTCTGCGGCGAGAGGCGCCGACGAAGGAGGTGGTTACCAGTCTACTATGGAAGTCCGGTAAAGGGTTTACAGACGCTGAGTCTCGATATCCAGACATCGATAAATTGGCACTAGCCTTGTTCAAAGTAGTATCGGCAAGACGCCTTAGGCCTTACTTCCAATACAATAGATACTACACACCATAGGCCACCCCAAACAGACGCCGGAATCTAACCAGCGTTAGCCTTAAACTAGCGGGGGGTCTCTACTCTACTAGTATAGGTAGATCTCCGATCCCTATATTATTAAGACACGCAAGCATCCAGATTTGAGTGGCTATAAGAAGATAAAGTTTTGGCGAATAGGTCAAGTCATTGGTTATTCTTTTTCAAATGGTTGCTATCTATAATGCTATCTATAAGCTGCCTATTTCTCTTACTGACCTTGATCATTATTGATTAGGTTCTTTGGATGGCTGGCTACGGGGAGCTTTTTTCGCATATATAAAAGCCGAAATAGATTAGCAACTAACAAGTTGTCGGAATATTGTATTGCTTCTATTAGTAGTCGGCTATTGCAACTAATAAGCATGGAGGCGTGAGTCAGCTAAGCACAACGACGAGTTGCTATAGTTGCAGTGAGTTGCTATATAACGGCGGTCTCCTATATAGGTTATAGGCTGACGGCAGATGATCCAGCTTCTTAGATGTAGCTTACCATAGCATTAAACTACCTATTGACATTGGCTTATTCCGACGTATATAAAGAGGACGTTAGATTCTTGATTAGATTCTTTATTCGCATATGAAAGCTTACTTCTTATAGTTGTGGGGAAAGTCCTTGACTTGAGCTGAGCTTCCCTTCGTATAGTTGGCTAACATGGGCATCTATCATTCTATTAGTCCGAAGAGCGCAAAAGGCAAACTATTCATCCTCTGCCGAGCGAGAACGGAGCCAGCCATCCAAAGTAACCCCCCCCCAATTAACTATGTAAGGCAGCAACAACTAACTAAAAAGAAAGAAGTATAAAAAAAAGGGAGTTTATAGTTCTATAGCGCAAGGATTGCCTTACCATAGTGGAAGCTGACTTCTCTTAACCAATGAATAAGCTATATAATCTCGCTTCGTTCTCTATAGCTTCTTTTTTCTTTCTTTTCGAGGGAGATAGAGTAGATAAAGCTATAAAGAGAAGTATCGAAAATGTATCTACCTAACTAGCAGCTTATAATCTACTAAAGATATAACAAAGAGTAGAGCATTACTTACTGAAGCCAGCAATAGGCCCCAGTTTTCTATGTTCTCTATAACTATAAATATTTAGAAAGAAGCTCACGCAAGATCATCAAAGAAGCCAAGCTCTATAAGCTTTCTTCTGTCTTCGCTGTAAGCATATAAATTATTTAGTCGGTAAGCATATAAACTGAACTAAGCAGAGACTACTAGCCATCTAACTATGAATCTTTCCAAGGACTTTCAACGAGCAATCACACATCGTGCTATAGAGCAAGGAATGAACGACAGGCGCTTACTGGGAGTTCAGTCGTGCAGCTGGCCGGCCTTATAGAGTATACTGCACTGATGTTTATATAGCTTATCTAACTGGCTTTGCCTGCTTGATTTGGTAAACATTTGGTAAAGCGAGGGTAGATGACATAACTAGCCTTTTTCTTTATAGACTTAAACTAGCCGTATAGCTGCTTTGGTAGTAACTAAAGAATAGTGTTGAGGTCTATATCGCTTATATAATTCAACAGTTCCACTTCTGTTGCCTAAAAAGACTTCCCTTCCTTATAAGGCTATAGATAACGGAGCTTGGTAAAGATGCGAGCTGGCACTATTCTATAGGTAGCTACGCGCTAGAGGCCAGCCCCCTTAATTATACCATTCCTTTGGACCGGGCTTTAAGAATTCCTTATGAAACTTCCAATGTCACCGAGACCAACAGAAAGAAATGCGCCTCCCACTTCGCCAGACTACCTACAGACAGACTGTCGCACCTACCGATCTCGTAACCCAGACAGATATGTTACCTACGCCTCCGCTAAAGGAACAATAGAACAATCGGGTAGCTACCGTTCCAAACAGCTAAGATATTTGTTATGCTTTAGCAACAGTTCCGGGGGGGGATGAACACACCAAACGGCAAAACTCTTTGATTGGAGCTTGTAATAAAGCCCTCGGGAATGGTAAAACAAGAAAGCGACTTTACTAAATAAAATTAAATAAGGCTCGCTTGCTAGATTCTAATTAAAAAAAAGGTGGAATCTATCTTCCTTATTCAAAGAAGAAAGGGGCCTCGTCTTGTTATGTTCTGCCTTATCTTATAGGCTAGACGGCTCTATTCTCTCGCAATAATGTATGGTTTTATTGCACAGCCCTTCTGCCCCTCGGCATTGATTGAGACTGCTAGCAAACGCGTCTCCTCTCCCCCGCCGAAAGGGATCTCATGCCTCCCCTACAACACTTTATGGCTGCTTTCTATGGTATCGCAGGCGAGTGAAGTACTACTTTCTTTTCTCTCGCATGATGCTAACGAAACCGAAACCCGGGGCGGCACTCTGTCTTGTATGCTCAGAGGAACTCCAACCTAAAACTAGACTTTGTCTTTCACACTACATAGCTCTAGCTCTAAGACGAGGATTGGCTTATTAACCCGCCAAGGTGCCGTGGACGGAGTCCCTACGACTTACCCTAAACTAGTCACTCTTGAGAGCTTCTGTGGAGCCCTCCCTTTGAAATAAATCGATCCAACTCTGACTAGCCAAGCCTTTGAATTCCTAGGACGGACCTGGTATCATAACTCTAGAATGCACTCCTTCGACTGCTTCTCCTCCCATTGAAAATAGTCCTTTTACAATAAACACGCACTCTAGCCCAAGAATGACTGACTGTACCTCTTCTCCTACCCGCGCACCTGCCCCAACCTCGAATCTCCTTCAGTCGGCGACCACTACTCTGACCTCTCCTACTTGGCGCTTCGGCCCGCTGCAACCATATTGTAGTCTTGGTGCTACGGTTCTTGGTGCAACTATTGATTTCGATCCCTATTCGATGATTCAATAACGGATTGACATATTTTGTGATAGAAAGCATTTGGTTTTCCGTTTTGTGACAAAGGATTTGGCCACCAGGATATGTCTAGGCCGGCGAGTCCCCCATAAGTCATCAACCCCAACCACTTCAATCTGCTCTTCATAGGATAGCAAGAAGCTTTTTCCTTCCTCCATTATGTCAAAACTCGGAACAATTATTCTCTCAACACCAAGAAAACCTTGCGCAATAAATGATATTGAAGGTTTTCACACGCAATCAAACGACCTAGTATTCATTAGCTCAGTAAGTCGGTGATGAACGCAAAAGGAGTCAAGAGCGCTGCGTAGTAGGTTGATTCCGCGGTCAGAGATGAAAGCTCGGCTAAGGCAGTTATTTTCCCATGGATGTTTAGTTTAGCCAGGATCTTGTCAGCAGAGTCAAAGGGCAGACATAAGCTATCCGCTGTCTGCTCGCCAACTTCATGACTTTACCCGGTGGGGATAACCTAAGAGGGGGGGACTTGTGTCAAAGAGCTTCCTGCTATGTTGACCCGACATTAAAATACCCTTTTGGTGTGTTACTCGAAGGTCGTGATATTGCCAATCAAGTGCGGCCACACCAAACGAAGAAAAGCAAAAGTGGAAGGCCTTGTGATAAAAGTGGCACGGGGAAAAAGGAGATCTATCGAAAGACTCCCCACAGAAAACTATCTCGCAAACCATCGGAATCGAAAGAGATAATAAATCTCTATTTGACAAGTTATCTCCATCGGGTGTTACTATCCCATCTGCTGTTTTGGATCTGGAATGGGGATCCCATTTCATATGTGGTAATTCCGTATTATTCTCCTGACTTGCTACCCAGGATTCGAAATGCAATAATTTCTATGTGGCGATTTCTCTTTCATTAAATGTCATCTAAGTGATGATTCATGGCTATTTCTTAACTCACCTTCAGAATGTAACTATTATGGAGCCCCTCGACATCTAGACTGGAAGCGGTTGATGCATTGGAAGGGTTAGACGACCGAGTGGTCACCCTCGAGAAAGCAAAAGCTCGTGGAAGGGGATTGGAGAGAAGTGAAGATGATCCCATTTCAAAAGAGCAATTTGGGGCAATGAGTGATGCCCTTGAAACTCTTCATGGGACGGTGGACACCATGGCGGATGATGTCAGGGCCACCATTGAAGCATTCAAGAAGGAGCTGGTCGAGATGAATGCCAAGCTCAACACCACCATGCGGAAAGCAACCTGTGACGGACTACAGGAAGGTAAAAGTTCCGGAACCTCAAGCTGCGGCGGAGAGACTAACTGATTACACTTTTGAAGAGAACACTAATAGGAAGACCCCTTCCTACTCCAGTGGAGGTGTAAACAAAACTTTCAGACCGGGGGAGCTGAGTCTAAATTTTCAAGTTCAAGTGGCGTGGAGAAGAGAACTACCAACGTAAGAGACACGTTGCATCCTCCAAGCCTGCCCCTTCAACCGGTGCATTCATGCCAAGGCCGTTTTATCCCACAGGCTACTGACCTAAACCTTTAACCTGCTTCCTATGTAATGGACCTCATAGGGTAAATGACTGCCCACATAAAAGCTCTCTATCTGCTCTACAAGCTGCTATACGGAGAAGGAAGCAAGTGAAGGTCTAGAACAAGATGAAGAGCCTAGCCACATGGGAGCTTTGAGATTCTTGGGAGCTGTTGAGAAGCAAGTCAAGGCGCCCAAAGAACCACAAGAGAAAGGTCTAATGTTCGTAGATGCGGGAGGAGCGCCAAGAGCGTGATGATTGACACAGGTGCTACCCACAACTTTGTCTCAGAGACTGAAGCACAACGGTTGGGGCTGAAGATTGAGAAAGATGTCGGCCGGCCTTACCTACTCTGGCTTTGGCCAAGGGAGTACCCATCAGACTGGGATGGGAAAACAGATCTTGTGGTTGTCCCAATGGACGACTTCGATGTCGGATGGAATTCATGTTAGAGAAGAAAGCGATCCTAATGCCCACAACTTACTCATCATGGGGGAGAAACGTCCCGACAAAGATCAAACAACCCAGTGAGCCCCGTCTCTTATCTGCCATGCAGTTCAAGAAGGGGGCAAACGAATGGTGACTCCAATTGCGAACAACTTTGTCAATGGCGAACTTGTGTAGTTGATTAGGTGCCGTAGACCGGATCTGGAGCTACAAAGGAGAATTCCGAGATTGTCATGTGGTAGTTGTCCGAATGGTTCCTGCGGGCGGTGAATCTGGTTAGAATCCGCTTCAACTGTCTCAAATGGATAAGGCGATAATAACTTTGCGTTGGCTTTGTGACTAGCTGCTGACTGAGAAACAGACTTGATTGGACCGGAGAAAGTTTCCAGCGACGATAGGGTAAGAGCCACTTCTTTCTTGCGGTGGGACGCTTGCGTAACCAATTTAGATTTCCGGCGATTCAACTCATCTTATGTGCTTTTGAAGGAACTCCAGTTCAAGGACTCCACTCCAGTCAAAGACAGAGAAGCAGCTAGTGACGAGTGCAGCTATTGCTTATGGGGTTTATCCTCTTATTCAAAGCCGATTTCGACTTCTAAGACGAGTATGAACATTTGATTACAACTTTGTTGCATGGAAAGAATGATGTGGAATTTAATGATGTGTGTAATGCATTGGTGAATACTGAGTGTCGAAAGAAAGAGAAGCAATTACAAATGCGAATGTGTCAGGTGAAGCACTTGTAGTAAGGGGTAGAACTGATGAGAGGAAGCCTAGTGGGAAAAGAGGTAAATCTCGTTCCAAGTCAAGAGGTAAATTTCCTGCAAAAGATGAGTGTGCCTTTTGTCGCGCATTGGAAAGAAAGATTGCCCCAAGCTGAAGACTAGAGACAAGAAGGGTTCAGAAGTGAATGTTGTCAGAGATGGTGATGATGCAGACACTACCAGATTATGGCATATGCGTCTTGGACATGCTGGTGAGAAAGCAATGCAGGGATTGGTGAAGCAAGGTTTGTTGAAAGGTGCAAAGACTTGCAAATTGGAATTTTGTGAACATTGTGTTTTGGGAAAGCAGACTAGAGTGAAGTTTGGTACTGCAGTTCATCAGACTAAAGGTACTCTAGATTATGTTCACACCGGGACCTACCAAAACTACATCTTTGGGAGGTAAGCGCTACTTTGTCTCTTTTGTTGATGACTTCTCTAGAAGAGTATGGGTGTACACCATGAAGCATAAAGATGAAGTCTTAGATGTATTTGTGAAGTGGAAGAAGATGATTGAGACTCAGACCGGTCGAAAAATAAAGAGGCTCAGGTCAGACAATGGTTGTGAATACAAGTCTGATCCATTCTTGAAGTTATGTCAAGATGAGGGCATTGTGAGAGACTTCACAGTTAAAGGGACACCGCGGGTGGCAGAACGCATGAATCGAACTTGACTGGAGAAAGTTCGGTGTATGTTGTCATATGCTGGATTAGACAAAGAGTTTTGGGCTGAGGCAGTTTCATATGCAGGCCATCTCATCAACAGGTTGCCTGCTGCTGCAAATGAGGGCAAAACGCCCATGGAGGTATGGTCTGGAAAACCTGCTACTGATTATCACTACTTACATATATTTGGTTGTCCTGCTTATTTTCATGTCAGGGAAAGCAAGCTTGATACAAGAGCCAAGAAAGCTGTTTTCTTGGGATTTAATGATGGTGTGAAGGGGTTCAGGCTATGGTGTCCTGATGTGAAGAAGGTTGTTGTAAGCAGAGATGTGACATTTGATGAGGCTGTTATGGTTAATCAGAATAAGCAGAAAGATTATCAAGAGCAGAGAATGACCATAGAGAGTTTTAAGCGGGTAGAGTTCAAGGAAAATGGTGATGAAGCTCTAGTTGATCCAGTGAGTCCTACAGTTGATTCAGATGATTCAATTAATGAGGACATGAGTATTGAAGCGGATGCTCCAACCCAAGAGCCTACACGGCAAGGTGGACCTATTGCAACTACAAAGACAAAAGAAACGCTCGAAAGCCAGCTTGGCTAAATGATATGGTGACTTATGCACTTCCAGTTACTGAAGAAGAAATTCCTACTACCTATGAAGAAGCTGTCATACATGCAGATAGTGTAGAGTGGGAAAAAGCTATGGGTCAGGGGGACTCTGTCACTTCACAAGAACAAGACTTGGGAGTTGGTTCAGTTACCACATGGAAAGAGAGAAATTGGTTGCAAATGGGTGTTTGCTAAAAAGGAAGGATCTCGATACAACCTATGATTTGTGAGGGTTTCCACTGTAAGACCTAATCTAATATGAAGATATGATGGCGATCGTTGGCTTTCCCCGTTTTTGATTGATATTTTTCGGTATGACTAGTCCTGCTCCTGTTCATAATAGATCTTTTTGTAGCGCTTTCGGTTTAGCCTTCCCTGGAGGTCAGGAAGAAAGCTTTCAATGGAGAAAGGGGAAAGGGATTGGCTTTCTATTACGGTTGTTCCTTTTGCCCTAGTTCTTTAAATAGGCGATTATGATTCCATACATCATTCTTACTAGTTATCAGAGGGCAAAGTGACTGCAGGACCCTCCGCATATAAATTGATTATTGACTTCCCCGTAATCGAACCCGCCATCGACCCCTTTTGATAACCTGGCCTTGGAATTGGCCTATGTATGGTCTCTCCACTAAGCTTTGGTCTACGTGCACTAGCTTCCTCGGCGACTAAGGCCCGGCCCTTCCGCGGGTCTTTAGTCCATTGCCTATGGTCTCCGGTAAGTAGTCTATAGTTCACTTTCGTCTATGTCCTGCCGGGAGAAACCCTAGCTTGACCTTCAGTCGCCATATCAATCCGCTCCGTAGGGGGCACGACTCCCACTCTGGCTACAATGAAAAAAACCCGTGAGGGGGCCCACCTCCCACTCCCCCTCCCTTGGAAAATCGACTTACTGATATTGATTGACCAAGGCCTCACCCTTACGCCTTGCGACGATGGAATTTGTCCAACCACGCGCAAGACTCCAAGGGTTAACTTTTAATCCTCCTCGTCAAAGGCTTACACAAGAAGGATTAATTTATGAAACTGCACGATCGGAATACGGATGAGATCAAAAAGGCCATCATTGGGGCAAACGATGCAATAGCTTCGGTTAGAGCAAAGCCCAAAATAGCATAACCAAATGATTGTTTAGCCAATGATGGATTTCGGGCAACAGAATGGATCAAGGAAGAGAATACGTTTCCAATACCGATAGCAGCTCCCGCTGAAGCAATTGTAGCAGCTCCGGCACCTATTGATTTTGCTCCTTCTAACATATTATTTTTTTTTGAGCATTTTCGTCACGCTTTTTAATTTTTTAAAAATGGTTTTTTACCAATTCCAATACCTCCCGCTGAAGCTATTGTATCAGCCCCGGCACCTATGCAGCAAGTTTACCGCGACAAGTGCTACAGTGCTGGGGCGGAAACACTACTTCTATTGAAATAGACAGCCACGAGCTAGTCGTATTCATTAGGGCACCCAGTCCTTGGTTATGGGCATAGACTTTATCCGTCCATTTCCTAGTTTTGGACGGATAAAAAAGTCAAGATTACTATAACTATAAAAATTATAAAAAAAGGATGCTGAAAACCAGGGCGAATCCTTTGGGATCCTTTAGTATCTCATTTAGTGCTAGAATGAAAGTCGTCATTTTATTGAGGAGCATTCTCGTCACGCTTTTTAATTTTTTAAAAATGGTTTTTTCATTCACTGTCTATATGTCCTTATTCATTCTTCACCAAAAAAGGTAAAGAAAAAAGAGTCTTCCCCTCGTTCCACTTGTAATGCAAAGCATTCCTTTCGATCTTGTACTAAGGTACACTGAACACCGACGTAATCTAGATCTTATTCATTATGTGACTCATAGCACCTACGCTAATAGTAGTGGGGATTGCCAGACTAATTTAATAGAAATATTCCGCGACTATCTTAGATCAAGTATGGTTAGCAACTCAGATAGGTAGTTTACTTGCTTTCTTTCAGAACCTTGTCACAAGAGAGAGGTACTGATCCGGAATGCCGTTCTCAGTCTTGGTAGTCTTTTGGGATGTCTAGATCCCCAGGCCAGCCTTAAGGGCGGGATACGCGTCCATTGAATGAGTTGACTTACTTGTTTCATATGGATTTGCAAGGGCAGCTGGACCAGAGGAGATGAAATCGCTCGACTAAAAGGAGAAAAAGCCATTCAATCCTGAAAATGGGCATCCCCTATTATTATTCTAGTTTTGTATCAATATCTTCTTGGAATTTACTTAGCTAAGGCACCCACCGGATCTACAACTGCCGGGCCTCAGAGAAAACACTTTTTTAGGTGAAAGAAAAAGTACCTTAGCACAAGCACTAAGCGATAATAATACCTTTGTTCGCGCTTAGCTCTCCCAAGCAAATTACCGTTGCTCGTGGACGAAGGGAGTTAGCTCAGTAGTACCGTGGGTAAGCAGTATGATTTTTATGAACCGCCCGAAAGAAAGATTTATCTATGCCGGTATTTCACAATAGTCGCCGGGATCAGAGAATTAGACAAACCCCCCTCCGGTTAGTAAGAATATTAAAGCTAAACAACTGCGACTGGTTGTAGGGCGTATAGCAACATAACAAGAATTGACACGATGAAAATCAGTGCATTTAAACGCACTGAAAGTGTAATATCCGCATCCTAAGGTTTTATGCATCTGAATTGATCAATACCGTTCATGTGATCGTAAGCTCAATAACGTAGTGAAAGGCGCTGACGAAGTGAAGTAATACCGGGCTTTTTATGCCACTTTTTAGTACTCGATAGCGAAAGATACACAAGGCTGGGAAAGATTGACTTTAAAGGGCCTACATTCGTCTCTGTAAGCATTATAATCAACAACGCTTGACATAGTTTAATAAGATTCTTTAACAGCTTTCCGCTTAACAACAGAGCATCCCTCTCAAATATTAGAGCTCTTGCATCCCTCTCAAATATTAGAGCTCTTGCATCCCTCGATTTATTATCGAGCTCTTGCATCCCTCGATTTATTATCGAGCTCTTGCATCCCTCGATTTATTATCAATTGGCACAGCGGATTCGAGAGCGGCATTTTAAGCATCTCCTTCAGCGCACATTGCCACCAATCTCCGTGGTTTTTCAATGGATTTCCTCGTAAACGAGTTTATCTTTTGACCAAAAGCGTACTTTACCGTGGGTTTTCTCTCATAAAGAGATTGATTCGTCAGAACAGATTCTCTTCCGCATACGGGCAGAGGCTCAGGGATGCGAGGCTCGACGAGCGGGGGCAGTTGTTTGAGCAGCAGATGAAACTGGAATGAAATAAAGTAATAAGCTGTTTTAACCGGGGGTAGTTGGTTATGGAGAGGATGCAAGGCACCTTAATATGACATTATTTAAGAGATATATTCATTCTCTTTCTGCCCCCAGAACAACAAGCACTTATTGCAACCAATGCCACCCAATCCACGGCCAATCAATGCTTCAATGGACTCAGCTGCTTCATCCTCCCTTTCAGGCTTTTGACTCGTAAACTCCGCATCGTAAATGGGCATCTTGATCCGTAACTCGACCCTTCGAAAATGCTCCTTAATGCGCCCATATGGTTCATTATTCACTTGAGAGCGGGGTAAACTCAATCAGCAGGATGCAACAGCCGGAGGAGTTAACAAGACAGCATCTAAACGCTATAGGTTGAACCGGCAACAGAACAGCCAATTGTGAATGGATGATTGCGGGTAGCTTAAATTCAGTTAAGGAAGCGTAGTGCGATCCGGATCTTCAGAAGCTTCTATTCTAAATATCATAAGTGGTCTTTACGTGCTTTGAATCTCTCTGAACGGTATGTCAATACATTACGCTTTACAACCAAGTTGTTATAGCTTGACTTGTTGTTCTGTTGCTATAACCGATTCAACCGTTTAATCTTATTACTAAGCGATGGCAATTCTTGTTGCTAAGCGCTCCTGAATATTTGACTCTTGTACAATTTCTCCTCTACTATAGTCTCATTCTGAAAGTCTTTTCTTCATGCTGCAAGTTGACTTCATCCCCGGAGACCAGTCCAGTAGCCAGTAGAGGACTCTTTGGGCGGAAACTACTCTGTTATCTTGCATTAGAGACAGACCTATGAAAAAGAGCTCTAGAAGTTCACCATTGAGATGTATACCTACGACATTAGGTCATCGAATTTCTAACTGTCGATTCCATCGAAAGAAATATATTTTAATCGGGCATTTAAAGCCCTTGTATCACTCATGAGGTGTAATACACAAGGAAGTTCTGAAACACCGGTTAAATGCATCAGAGTGGAACAAAGGCGCGGATGACATCTGCGATAACAGGAATTGGAGTGGCTGTGAAGTTGGTCCTCATTAAGTCAAATATCTCAGGTATGCCTGCTCACCTTATGTCTTGTTTTAAATTACCTGTTTCTGTAACTAAAGCAATAGATAAGGAATCTAGACAGTTTTTCTGGGGTAAAGATACAAAGTTGTCTGCTGTAGCTTGGAAAGATATTTGTGTTTCTAGCTACGAAATAGAGGTAGGCCTACTGAACATTTTAATAATGCCATGTTAGCGCATGGAAAATCTTAACTTACAATAATAATTGGTGGGTGCAGATTGTTAGGCAGAAATACTTGAGGGAGGAGAACTTTTTTGATGCTAAGAAAAGGAATTCTTGTTCCGCAGCCTGGAAAGGAGTACTGGATTCAAGACAGTAAATTCTCAAGGGATTAAGATGGATAGTGGGCAATGGTAAGAGTATTCTTTTTTGGTATTTTAACTGGCTGTTTCCATTCCCTCTCTATAATTTGGTACCTGAAAATAAAAGGGATCAACTGGATGGATCACTTACTGTGGATCATTTTTTGGATAATGGTTACTGGTTGTATCAAAAGTTGGCGGAGATCCTCCCTGAGGATTTGGTCAAGAGAATTGTTTCTATCCACTTAATCAAGGTATCGATTTAAAAGAGGCTGGTGGAGACTTCCTGAGTGGCAAGAGTTCTTAAAAGTTTTTACTTTCTTTCCAGATTATTATTTCTTCAGTGCGTCCAGACGCTTGGTCAAGCTTACTAGAGGGGGGAGATGTGGTGCGCTATGGCAGGCGTGATATAATAAGCATTTGGAAGCCTAGTCTTCCTGATTTTAGACTCTCATGTGATCCTCCCGTTAGTGAGCTTATAGATGGATGTTGGCCTATTCAAGAGATGATTTCAAATGGTGCTATTGACTGTGTTCCTTTAAGCGGGAGAATGACTGAGGAGGGTGGTGCCTTACCGTGATTGTTCAGTTGTTAACCGAGCTAAACAAAAAAAAAAAAAATTTCCCCAGTGATTTGATTCATCAATAGGGGACCATCCAGGAAGTTGCTTCTTGGAATGCCGTCGTTCAAGCACAGGCTGACCACTGATTCAATCTTGAAACCGATCTTACTACTAGAAACCCGAAGGAGCACACAAAGCAAACGAAGGGACTCACCAAGCAACAACTACGTTGTTTGCGTAGGCGGAATATAGTTTCAAATCATAAGATGACGAAGTGACTGCACCAACGAATCAAGCTGAACACATGTTTGTTTGATCCACTCTACGAACCGAAAGCGAGATCTTGCAAAACAACCACGCAACGCCCGGATCTGCAAGAATGGCTATGTAGGTAAGGTTCTGAAAGAATGATCGCTTTGAGTTCTGCTTGAAGTGTGTATGCTTACGTACGAGTTGCTATTCGGCCGTAGATCGGGTTCTGGGTTCTTCCCTCGAACTCCCCGAGTGGTATTTCATAATGTAAAGCTAGTCTAAAGCAGATTCAGGATCAGGGCGGTGGGTGGGGTAGGAAGGTCGATGATAATATAAAATTATTTATCCTATTCTGCTAATTCTCTTCTTGTTGCACCATGTCCAAGCTTGACGATAGCAGTGGAACAAAAGTCACCATCGGATTCAAAGAATGAACCTTCCTTCCAAGATGTATGTCGTCCGACCCAACCTCAGACTCTTTCTTCCCGACCTATTTGACTCTCTGGCCGCAGTTATTTAGGTGGTATCCCGAGATTGAAGAGATCGAATTCCTCCCGCCTGCATAACCGATGCAGTTAGCTCAAAAGGGAGTTCAGTCACTTCCGGATCCGGATTCAATGATTGTTGAGTGAACGAAGCCAAGTGGCTTGAGAGATGCGAAACCTTAAGTGGCGGATGAGTCCCTATCGCCTGTTTCCGCTGGGCGAAGAATGAACACTCAACTGCTAGGTGGAGGTTCTGAAAGAGAGGTCTCTAAGAATCTGGACCATTAGGTTTAGGACCGTGAGAACGTATTAGAGAAAGGCGATGCTTTAATTCGAGTGGGAACGAAGGTTCTGAAAGAATCGAAAAAGTGGCCGGCTATTACACGTGACTGGCCCTATACGCGCCCAGCCCATCACCAATGATTTGAAAAATTGGGGGAACTTCCACCTAGAATCGAACCTTCTACCTGCCGCCTAACCCCCTTACCCATCTTGTTGTTATGAAATGAGGCTTTGTTGCATTATATGTGATTGCAATCACTTGGAGTAGGATGATGTTGAGCCATTCGAGGAGTAGGCGGGGAACCAAGACCTAACTATTTCTATGGGAGCCGATGCTTTCGGGAATGATACGTGATAGCCTGCCTTTAATAGTAACGTGAAAGTCAGGGCGGAAGATCTTTTTTATGTTGGAGGTTACGAAGTAAAAGAAAAAGAAAGAGAGCCTGCTAGCCTTTATAGTGGTGAACCCGAAGCGAGATCGGAGTAGGAAGACCCTGAGCGGTGAAGTTCTTTTCCCAACCAAAGGCCTAGCCGAAGGAGAGGTACTTATGGCAGAACAGGCCGATCAAAGAAGCATGCATTTACAGACGCTCGAATAGGCCAATAAAGAAAGATATGGACTGTGAAAGGAGTTGGTAGAGAATTACTAGAGGCACTCAAGTGATCGACTGAAACCGGCTCCGATCTAAGAAAAGGATGTCGGGCGGGGGCGGGCAAATCCACAGCTTTAATTTAAGGCAATTTTTTTTTCCGTAGCTTCCACATCAAGCTGAAGAAAGCACTTCGGCTGGATTTTTGGGAATCAACTCATTTAGAAAGTCCCATCCAGCCAGGTATAAGCCCGCACCAGCAGCCGGATTCGGAGATCTTAAAGACCTCTTTTTGTCACAATTTTGATATTTGTATTTTCGGCAGAAAAACATTTAGAATGAAAGAGTTGCCTATTTGAATAATCTTACAAGGGGGACAATCGTAGATTAGGGTTACGGGTCAAGCCGATGCGGTAGATGTTAGACAGGACTTCTTTTCCTACTAGAACATAAAGGACTAGTAGGATCTCAATCATACCTTCATTGCCCTTATCCCAAAAGCGGAAGTTTCCTCTGGCTTATCACAATTTCGTCCCATTAGTTTCTGTAATGTTGTTTATAAGGCCCTTTCTTGGTGAAATCCTTAGATAAGTAGATTGCTTGGGGCCAATCGATGAATAGCAATCCCCCGAGACGTTTTAGCATTCTCAAAGGTAGGAGATTAACAGCCGATCCCCCATCTATCATGATTCTTGTTATCTCCAATCCATTAAGGTATCCTGAAATGAACAAAGGCCTGTTATGTTTAATGAGTCCTGGTTGCAAGTAATCGTCCGTAAACGTGATCAAAGCCAAACACTCGGCATAAGTTGATTCACTATTTCTCATCTCAACTTGGTTAACTTCATTAGAAAAGTCCTCTGGGTTCGTTAATGCGTATACTAGGGGCATCCTTAGTTCTGCAGACATCTTCAATGCATCCTATACGCTGAGGAGTGCAGGAATCTTTTTGAGATGAGCTAATATGTCATAGCGAACATGTTGTCCATTAGCCGCTAATGTTTGACTAGCAAGCATTCGTGGTCTCCCTCGTTGGGTAATTGCGTTTTGGCTCGAGAGGGTGAAGAAAGCATTATTTCGCCACATCAAGGTGACAGGATTCGAACCTATGGCCCTCTGTACCCAAAACAGATGCGCTGACCAGACTGCGCTACACCTCGCGTCTCACCCCTCCCCCCGGAGCATATGGATCCACCCGATCGATGAACACTTGAACCGAACTCGCGGGACGCGAGAACCAATCCGAGTAATCAACCGCTTTTTTTATAAAATCTGACCCTGATGAAATCAGAACCTGCACTATACGGCTTTTTGGCTTCCTCTTTCACTTTTTTTTTTTAGAATCCGGCTCCGCTCCTCTTTCAGAGCCTTCGCCCGTTTAGAAGTGGATTCGAACCACTGACACAAGGATTTTCAGTCCTTTGCTCTAACCAGCTGAGCTACCTAAACAACTTTCCTAAAGTCTGTTTTCTTCATCGAATAGCGCCCTAACTTACTACTTTACTAGTAAAGGAAAAGCCCTATATCTTTGTAAAGGGCTTTTTTCGCTTGTTCGTCAAGCTTTCAAGCAGCTCTTTCAACTGCCGCCTAATCTCCCAACCATGCTCAAGAACCGAGAGCCCCCCAGGGACTGGACGGCCAGAGGGAGCTTGCTTTTAGAAAGAAGATAGGTCGGTCAAACAAAAACAACGCGCAACGGGCTCTCCGCTCCTAGTCACTAAGTAGTGCTATTCTGTCCTCCGGGGGGACTCCACCAAGAGGCTCTTTCTCTCACGTAATTTCGCCCGCCCGTTCCGCCGGGATTCGAACCCATGATACAATCTTCTTGTATGTCGATTTAGCAAACCAATGCCTTAAGCCACTCAGCCATACCTCCAAGTTGTTGATCGGAATTTGATGTGCGGTTGGTTGCCCGAAGGGCTATCTGACCCGATCAACTGCGTAAGCCGTAGCGCGCTAGCGCGCATAGTCTTCCTCTATCTATGGGCGAGACTCTATCCAGATCTATGGATCTCCCCAGCGTCAAAGCGAGACTCCATAAAAATCTGCCACTTGTTGGGCGACGGCGACGCCTTCTTTTCTATGAGCACCCCACCATTGAATGATGAACTTTGCGCGGGAGAACACGGGGTCAAGCCAAGCCCTTACCCGCCAAAATGGAATTCATATCTCCGGAGAAAGCCCGGGGAACTGGACTGTGACTCTTCTATTACATTATGGAGAAGTCCATTCTCGTCATGAGCGATCCACGTCCTACCGTAGTGCCCGGCTTGCTTGGCTTACTAACGCGAAGGAATTTTTCCTTGATTGCACGAGCTAGCCAGTCAATCCTGCCGCTTGGTGCGCTAGTGCGCCTTACTTATAAGTAGGGTTAGATTCCCGATCCACTCATCTTCAAACGGGGGTTCATCATCCGCACCGACCAAACAATACCTGTCAGAGATTGAGCTCGACTCGAGAGATGGAGACATAAAGGCGCCAACGGCGGTCCTCGGTGGGTGAGTCTCTCGATATACTCCGCTCGCATCGAAGGAATTAATCCGGAATCAAGGAATTGAACCCGGATAAAGCCTCTTACCTGTTGCCGATCCGATTACCGATTCATAGGATTAACCAGAAGAGAAGGGAGTTAGGACCGGCTGAAAGAAGGACAGCGGGGAAAGTTCTCTAACCCCTTAGAATCCGTCTTTTTTGGACGGCGCGAAAACGAAACCTTCCGCCTAAACCGAGATGCCAGATGAGAGATAGTGGAAAACAAGTGACTCTTTGGGGTTCGCATGAACAGAGCCTTTGAGAAAGAGAGTATTGCCCCCCATAGGGCAGCGAGGAGCATGCTGTGGAACCAACCACTCGAGATTGGACATATATAGAATCTTTCTTATAAAATAAAAGTTTTGTTT